TTCGGAGGAGGAACCTTACAAAGATCGTATTGATTCTTATCAAAAAAAAACGGGATTAACTGACGCTGTTCAAACAGGTATAGGTCAACTAAACGGTATTCCCGTAGCAATTGGGGTTATGGATTTTCAGTTTATGGGAGGTAGTATGGGATCTGTAGTAGGGGAGAAAATTACCCGTCTGATTGAGTATGCTTCGAATCAATTTCTACCCCTTATTATAGTATGTGCTTCTGGAGGGGCACGCATGCAAGAAGGAAGTTTGAGCTTGATGCAAATGGCGAAAATATCGTCTGCTTTATTTGATTATCAATCAAAGAAAAAGTTATTCTATGTAGCAGTTCTTACATCTCCTACGACTGGTGGGGTGACAGCTAGTTTTGGTATGTTGGGAGATATAATTATTGCCGAACCCAACGCTTACATTGCATTTGCTGGTAAAAGAGTAATTGAACAAACATTGAATAAGACAGTACCTGAAGGTTCACAAGCATCCGAACATTTATTTCATAAGGGTTTATTCGATTCAATCGTACCACGTAATCCTTTAAAAGACGTTTTAAGTGAATTATTTCAGCTGCATTCTTTCTTTCCGTTTAATCAAAAGAAAGTCGAGCATGAAAGTCAATTATAAATTATTTGTCGCAATCACAGTAAAAAATGGGATTTTTTTACAGTAAAAAATGGGATTTTTTTTTAGTCGGCGACATATGAATTGTAGAAAAAATTAAGGGTTTCGGATCCTTTTGATTTTACTTAGATTCTTGATTAGGAATTAGAAAACCCCTAGCAACAAGAGAAAAAAGTTACTTTTGAAGTTGGGCTCAAGAAAAAAATCAAGTGGATTATCATCCATATATTTTTGTGTAAAAAGCGGAATCAGTTCATTTTTTTAGTTCTACATTTCTTGCACTTATTCTATACTTATACTTTATACTCACTTAACTTAAATAGATAAATTTGATTCTATTCTATTAAATGATTCTTCAATTCTTAAATAGAATTCTATATCTATATTCTATAATTAGTTATTATAATTATAATTCAGATATTTTTAGAAATTTTACAAAGATAAAAAACAGGTACAAATAGTAAATCGAGGTACCCCTTCTATGACAACTATCAACTTTCCCTCTATTTTGGTGCCTTTAGTCGGCCTAGTATTCCCGGCAATTGCAATGGCTTCTTTATTTCTTCATGTTCAAAAAAATAAGATTGTTTAGGCACAGCGGAGTCAAATTGTATTTTTTCAAGACTGAGATTTGAATCATATTTGAATCATAAAAAAGATATCTATTTAGTTTAAATTAGTATCAAAATAAAATGGAATATGGTATAACACGCGATTTATTCCAAAAAGAATTTTGATGTATGTGAAAACGAGTAATTGAATTCAAGGTATTCTCCATATCAGGATCGGCTTGATAGATGTTTAAAACGGAAAGTCAATTTAGAATTTAGGTAGATATCTATGGCTGAATCGGTTCGATGACGGGGATTTTCTTATATCAAACTAATTCGACGAATTACCCCTAAAAGTTCGCATAAGAATCAAAAGGTTCTAGTTGATGAGAGTTACTTCGGAAACAAAAAGAATACTAAAGTAAAACTCGTTTTATTTGGGTTCTTTTTTCAATTCAAATTCAATTAAATGAAACTCGATATAGTATGAATTGGCGATCAGAACGTCTATGGATAGAGCTTATAACAGGGTCTAGAAAAACAAGTAATTTTTGCTGGGCCTTTATTCTATTTTTAGGTTCATTAGGCTTCTTATTGGTTGGAACTTCCAGCTATCTTGGTAGGAATTTGATAGATTTCTTTCCTTCTCAGCAAATCCTTTTTTTTCCACAAGGGATTGTGATGTCTTTCTATGGGATTGCAGGTCTCTTTATTAGTTCATATTTGTGGTGCACAATTTCGTGGAATGTAGGTAGTGGTTATGATTTATTCGATAGAAAAGAAGGAAGAGTGTGTATTTTTCGTTGGGGATTCCCTGGAAAAAATCGTCGTATCTTCCTACGATTCTTTATAAAAGATATTCAGTCGATAAGAATAGAACTTAAAGAAGGTATTTATACTCGTCGTGTACTTTATCTGGAAATACGAGGTCAGGGGGCTATACCCTTGACCCGTACTGATGAGAATTTGACTCCACGAGAAATTGAACAAAAAGCTGCTGAATTGGCTAGTTTCTTGCGTGTACCAATTGAAGTTTTTTGAAATGAGTTGGCATTCAAAAAACTCTCCAATCCTCTATTGGTAGAAATTGGGTATAAATGAACTGAAATTGATTCAGAACAGCCATTCGAGTCAAAGCAGACGTTTACGGAAAAACAAAAGAGGGGCAACCCTTTTTTGTAGACCTATTTGTAAAAAAAAAGGGGGGGTATTTTATGCGTATGAGAATCCACTTCATTGAATTTCAAAATTGAAATGACAGACAAATAAATTCATCCCATATATTATTAGTAGTAGTCTTTTCTATATAAAGAGAATAGATTCTTTGAAATGAAATAAAAAATAGGTTTTTTTTAGGTCCAATAGTTACAAGTGATAGGTTAAGAAGTCATGGAAATGAATTATCTATCTTTTATCGATATTTCTTTGAATTTTTTCGTTCTCTTTAATTACTCAATTGGATTTTAGAACTCTGCAATTTATGTATTTGTTTGCCGCCCTTTTGGAATTATCACATTCAGAAATTGATCTAATTTTTTTTGTACTCTCATTTTGTACTATGGGTAGTCGGTTCCATTTTTTCATAAATATTTGATATTTGAATAGTTTTTTTTCTTTCAAAATCGTCATTATTTCCTTGAAACATCTCTTTCGGGTATTTGTCCAAAGGAAAAAATTGTTTGACCAATTCAAATCTCTGGAAAAAAGATTTTTGTATTCTTTCAATTTCAAAATTCTCCCGATTCAAATGATCAAGCAAAGATTCATCTTTATAGGTTTGATACTGTGTAATAGAACGCATGCTTGATAGAAATTTTGGATCAAATAGAGTCGATGAAGAAAACGGGTTCATTAACAATTGAAATTAATTATCGATATAGATCAAAAAATGGCAAAAAAGAAAGCATTTATTCCCCTTCTATTTATTGCATCTATAGTCTTTTTACCTTGGTGGATCTCTCTCTCATTTCATAAAAATATGGAATATTGGGTTACTAATTGGTGGAATACTAAACAATCCGAAACTATCTTGAATGATATTCAAGAAAAGAGTATTCTAGGAAAATTTATAGAATTAGAAGAGCTCCTCCTGTTGGACGAAATGATAAAAGAATACCCGAAGATACATTTAGAAAAATTTCATATAGGAATCCACAAGGAAACAATTCAATTGATCAAGATGTACAACGAAGATTTGATTCATACAATTTTGCACTTATCGACAAATATAATCTGTTTCGTTGTTCTAAGTTGTTCTTCTATTTTGGGTAATAATAAACTTCTTATTCTTAACTCTTGGATTCAGGAATTTCTATATAACTTAAGTGACACAATCAAAGCATTTTCAATTCTTTTATTAACTGATTTATGTATCGGATTTCATTCGCCCCATGGTTGGGAACTAATGATTGGATCTATCTACAAAGATTTTGGATTTGCTTATAATGATCAAATTATATCCGGTCTTGTTTCTACTTTTCCAGTCGTTCTAGATACAATTATAAAATATTGGATCTTCCGGTATTTAAATCGTGTATCTCCATCGCTTGTAGTGATTTATCATTCAATGAATGACTAAAAGAAAAAAGCATAGACTTTAAAGTAACTGATATTCATATTAATCCAATTAGAATTTTGGTTACTACTGACTTCTTGTATTTCTACCCATACAAGGCAAGGATTTTTTAGTTTTTTCTAGTAAATAGCAGATTCGTGGATAGGGAACTCGATTAGCAACCTACCCCATTTATTGTATTGTAGAAATTTTCGGAATTAAGGATTGGACTATGCAACCTAACACTATAGATACCTTTTCTTGGATAAAAGAACAGATTACTCGATCCATTTCCGTATCGCTCATGATATATATCATCACTCAGTCGCCCAGTTCAAACGCATATCCCATTTTTGCGCAACAGGGTTATGAAAATCCACGAGAAGCTACTGGGCGTATTGTATGCGCCAATTGTCATTTAGCGAATAAGCCCGTGGATATTGAGGTTCCACAAGCGGTCCTTCCTGATACTGTATTTGAAGCAGTTGTTCGAATTCCTTATGATATGCAACTGAAACAAGTTCTTGCTAACGGCAAAAGGGGAGCTTTGAATGTGGGGGCTGTTCTGATTTTACCCGAGGGTTTTGAATTAGCTCCACCCGATCGTATTTCTCCTGAAATGAAAGAAAAAATAGGCAATCTGTCTTTTCAGAATTATCGCCCCAATAAACAAAATATTCTTGTTGTAGGTCCGGTTCCCGGCAAAAAGTACAGCGAAATAACCTTTCCTATTCTTTCTCCCGACCCTGCTACTAAGAAAGATGTTTTTTTCTTAAAATATCCAATATACGTAGGCGCTAACAGGGGTAGGGGTCAAATTTATCCTGATGGAAGCAAGAGTAACAATACAGTTTATAATTCTACAGCAGCGGGTATAGTAAAGAAAATTATACGAAAAGAAAAAGGCGGATACGAAATCACCATAGCAGATGCATCGGATGGGCGTCAAGTGGTTGATATTATTCCTCCGGGCCCAGAACTTCTTGTTTCAGAAGGCGAATCTATCAAACTCGATCAACCATTAACAAGTAATCCCAATGTAGGTGGATTTGGTCAGGGAGATGCAGAAATAGTACTTCAAGATCCATTACGCGTCCAAGGTCTTTTGTTCTTCTTGGCGTCTGTTATTTTGGCCCAAATTTTTTTGGTTCTTAAAAAGAAACAGTTTGAAAAGGTTCAATTGTCCGAAATGAATTTCTAGATTCACGGATTTATCAACAGAAAGTTTATAACAAGAACTTCATTTACCTGACAGAGTCCATAAAAA